ACTAACTGAGGAAGAATTTGCAAATTGATAAAACCGGGTGGGCGAATTTTCCATCTCCAGGGAAAAACACTCTGATCTCCTATCAGAAAAATTCCCAATTCTCCTTTTGGGGTTTCGACTCTTACATAAAGTTCTTGCTGTGATAATTCAAAAGTCGGAGAAGGTTTCTTACTAATGAATCGATAATCAAAATCATTCCATTCGGGATCCCTTACTCTATCAAAGCGTCGGATTTCTAAATTCTCATAGGGCCCCCCTGGAATTCCTTCTAGAGCCTGTTGAATAATTTTTATAGATTCTGTCATTTCGCTGATTCGTACTAAATAACGAGCTAACGAATCCCCTTCTTTTTGCCATTGTACTTCCCAATCAAATTCGTCGTAACACTCATAATGATCAACTTTACGAAGATCCCATTGTATTCCGGAAGCTCGTAGCATTGGTCCTGATAAACCCCAATTTATTGCTTCTTCTCCGCCAATAATGCCTACTCCTTCAACTCGTTCTAAAAAAATAGGATTCTGTGTAATAAGCTTTTGATATTCAGCAACCCCTGTTAAAAAATAATCGCAAAAATCTAAACATTTATCTATCCATCCATGAGGTAGATCAGCAGCTACTCCTCCGAGACGAAAATAATTATGCATCATTCGCATACCGGTGGCAGCTTCGAATAGGTCATATATCAATTCTCGTTCTCGAAAAATATAGAAGAAGGGGGTCTGTGCCCCAATATCTGCCATAAAAGGGCCAAGCCATAACAAATGCGAAGCTATACGACTCAACTCCAACATAATGACTCTGATGTAGCTCGCCCTTTTAGGTACTTGAATATTGCCTAACTGTTCTGGTGCATTTACAGTTATTGCTTCTGTGAACATAGTAGCTAAATAATCCCAACGTGTTACATAAGGCAAATATTGTATAATTGTTCGGTTTTCTGCAATTTTTTCCATTCCTCTGTGTAAATAACCCAATATTGGTTCGCAGTCAATAACATCTTCACCATCTAGAGTAACGATGAGTCGAAGAACACCATGCATTGATGGGTGGTGAGGACCCATATTGACTATCATGAGGTCTTTTCTTGTAGCTGGTGCAGTCATAGGTTTTTCCCCATTCATTCTTCCATGAATTGCTGAAAGTGAAAAAAAAGAAGTTCATCAAAATTTAAACGATCAAAAATATTCTTCAAATTAACGAGTTTTTATCTCTCGAATATCCAACTGACCAATTATTTCTTTATAACGTACTCTATTTTTTTTTGACAAATAAGCCAATAGCCGTTGACGTTTTCCCAGAATTTTCCGTAGACCTCTCTGAGATAAATAGTCTTTTTTGTGCAATTCCAAATGTGAAGTAAGTCTCCGTATCTTATTGGTAAAACTGACTACTTGAAATTCAACAGACCCCCTGTTTTCTTTCTTTTCTTCTTGTGAAGTAACGGAAATGAATGAATTTTTGACCATAAAAGAATTTCCTCCTCCTTTTTTGACTTTACAGATATGTAATTTTATCGATCAGAAATAATAATGCCAGTAATTTGAATGTGATATACATAATGATCTTAATTTCTTTATCGACTCCTAATTTTATCAATTAAAATGAATTAATCAAATTGGATTCGAATAGGGATACAAAAGGATGGTACGTTTTTGCACTCACAAAAGCGAATAATTTATATTTAAACCGAAAATGAAGAAGATTTTGTTGATTCAATTCACTTTTTATCTAATTGATACTTTATTGACGTATATTAGAATGGGATGTAAGACAAGGTATGTGTACATCTGTTTACTTTCATATACCATATACGGTATAGGATATATAGGAAAAATACGGTATTAACATTAACCAATTTTTAATCGTGGATACATACGTAGTCTTAACATATTGATACGACTGCCATTATTCGTATCAAACCAATAGCGATTCATACAAGCTAAATCTTCTAATCGATAATTCGGCCAAAGAAAGAACTTTAATTGAATTAATTCATTTTTATCACTATCAAGATGTTTACTTTCATCCAAAAATGGACTCCAGTTTTTTACGTTGTTCTCGTTACAAAATACCGGATTTCTATTCACACCATTTCTATTCGTTGAACTGAAACAAATTAAAATTCTCAATTCTCTACGACGTCTAGATGATAAAATATTTTCAGGAACAAGTAAATTCGAATGATTTTTATCTCTATTTCCAGTCATTCTTTGATGTTTTGAAATAGATTCATCAAAATTCTTCTTATCAACATATCCTCGTTCTCGATATCTTTGATTAATTTGGCGTTTACTCTTATGAACCAATGAAATACCTATGGTTTGATACATAATAAATTGTCCATCATTTTTTACAGACAGACGAACCGATTCGATAATCAATATCCCTTTTTTCATCAATTCTGTAAGAGGTAAATTCTTCTGAATCAGCATTATATTCAGACTCATTTCTCTTCTTTGAATAGAGGATATAGTAATTTTTCTTGGGTTTCTCAGTCTAAGCAGGAGACAATATACCTTAATATTATTGATCATTCTTTGATTCAAAGCATCGTCCCATCTCAATTGAAAAAGCAAATATCGTTTCAGGAAGAAATTTAGTTCTGCTTCCGTGTTGCTCTTGTATTGTTTTTTCGTTTTACGTTTTTTCATGTCTGATCGCGCATAATCTTCTTCAATATCTTTTTGTTGGTTTGAGAGAAGGGATCCAAGATTTCTTTGGTTTTGTGCATCTGAACCACGATCTCGTCGATCTGCGGGTTCTTTTTCTTCTTGATTTCGATTCTTTAATTCAAAAGATTTTTTTTCTTCATTCGATGGTATAAAAAAATTCCCTTTTGGCTTTCCATTGACGTTTTTATTTTCACTAACATTTTCATTTATATTCAAATTTAAAAGAAGTAATTTGCTTGGTATAATCCACGGTTTCATTTTATATGCATTATAAAGTAGCACAAATTCGGGGAAGAACCAAAGTTCCAGATTGGATATAGGACAATTTAGTATTTCTTCATTCATTCCCATCCAATCAAAAAAGATTTTTTTATGATTGGGTGGATTGATTTCTAGATCTTGATGAATTGTAAGATAAAAAAGACCTTTCTTATCAATTTTATCAATTATTGGGTAATTATTAGTTCCAATCTTAGTTTTTTTATTACTGTTGGAATCGATCTTGATCCAGGCCTCAATATTGACTTTTTTTCTAAGACAAAACTTGAGAATTTTCCAATCAAAATATTTTCTATCTGGATTTTTTTCCATATACATAATATCACCTCTTCCTAGATAATTATTGATAGGAATACCCCCCCATTTATCAAATAATTTGCCTTTAGGTGTGTTGTAATTATAAGAAATCTTTTGATTCGTATTTACTTGTAATGGTGATCCATAAACAGAAATATATGAGTTCCTCTTAGTTTCATAATTAATAGATTGATATGATAAAAGATCATATTTAAAGTATTTTTGAAAATTATCTTTTTGATTCGATAATGAATATACTTCAGAATCTTTTTGTTTTTTGTAATAAAGTAATTGGTTTTTTTCATATGAATTCCATTTCTTTAAATCTTTCTTTTGAGCTGTACGACATTGATTGACTCTATTTCGCCATTTTTGTGGGATTAATCTAGACCATCTAATCTGAGATAAATCGTATTGATAATGACCCCTTAACCAGTTTTTCCATTGATTCGCTCCATAACTCCGAAATTTCTTATATCTTAATTCAGAATGAATTATTCCTTGTGTTCCAAAAGAATCCTTTATCCCAGTCTTAAGAAAAAAAGATGTTCCGTGATATTGAAGAACAGATCTTAATTTATCCAAGTGGGTTTGGGATAAATTGTAAAATACATATGCTTGTGACAAGGAGGATAAGTCACAAAAAATAGGTGAATTCCTTTTACTATTACTAATATTATAAAGTGACTTTTTTATAGTCGAAATAAAGTGAATTGTATTTTGATTTGTTTTATTAATTCTTTCTTGATTTGTTTCATTAGTGTAAATGTATTTATCAATCATTTTTTTTGTTGATTCAAGAAAAAGTTGTATATTGATTTGGGGAATATTAATGATACATCGAAAGACATCTATGTAGATTCTTTCAATGAAAATTTTTATAAAATAATGTAATTTACTGATTAATCGAGCATTTCTTCTTTTTAATATTTGCCAAATATTTTTTAGTGATTCTAGTCTTTTGGCATTATAAGTTGTTTTGTTAGAATTAATATTTATTCCTGGAGTTACTTTTTTTTTGTCGTTTGTAATTTTTTCTATTTGATTTCTAATTGTGCGTGTTCTATCAGTCAGATCCTTCCGTTTTTTTTCTGTCAGGGAATAATTTGTCCAATCTGTAGATCGACTTTGATTAAACGATTCATGAATTATCTGATTGTTGATTATAGAATCTTTTTCTTTTTTAGTTTCACTTAATTCATATACTTCTCTCAATCTAAATAACAGAATTTGATTTACTTTTGAAAGTACTTTTCTTATTCTTTTTATAAATAGAACACTTTTGATGACCCAATTTTTTGTTTCTTTTGAGACTGTTAGAAAAAAGTTTGTTCTTCCCTTTAAAACTCTTAAAACTAGAAAATATTTCTTTTTCAATTTTTTCATTTTTTTTTTGAGTTCTTTAAAAATGGGCTCAAAAAAAGAAGGTCTTTTTCGGGGAGAACCAAAAGGAAGTTCAGCTTCCATTCCCCAAACCGTTAAAAAACAAAAATCATCTTTTTTTTTTATTTTTTTCATTAGATCTCTATGAGAGGTTTGCAGCTTAGATCTGTGCCAAGGTTTCAGACAGAGAGGAAATAGGATTTTTATCTGAATACCGTCTGTTAACCAATTTTTCGGAAATTCGGTTTCTGATAATTGAACACCATTATAGGTACATTTAACATGCATTTCTCTATTCCATTCCTGTAAATCCTTAGACCATTCAGGAAGTTGCAATAATAACATACGACCCATATTTTTAGCTAC